TAGTTTTGACATGAAGTGGTAGATTCTTTCTTCTTCTTGTTTGTCGATGTATAACAACCACGTGTCGTGCAATAGAAAATTCCTCAAATTCCTGTATCGAAAAGGGGCTTTCTTCTCTTATTTATTGGCCTCGGGTTAGAAACCCAAGATTGGGTAAATGGCGAATCAAAGAGGTTGGTTTCTAATTTCTAATAATTCGTAAAAGAAATTCTCATATTTAAAAAAATTAATTATGTGCGAAATAAAAAATAGAAAAATTTGATTTTTTGCGTAGTTGCATAAGAGGTTTTGGTTTTTTTGTAATCCCCTTTTTTCTTTTTTAAAAATTGGGTATTCGTCTAATGACAAGTAAGAGAAGCATAGTAGATAGTATTAAAATAAAAATAAATAAAAAAAGAACAACGAATAACAAAATTCTAATAATCAAATATTTTGGATGTGGGGATTGTTCTATTGTTGTATTAGATCCAAACAAAGGATTTTTCTTGACCTAACTTGAAAGATGAGGTTTTATGCTTTATAGAATATAAAACAAAAAAAAGACAAAAAAACCTATAAAATAAAGGAAAAGATAATTGAAATGACTAATTAAGTGTAAGTAAGTTAAGAGTTTTAAAGCCAATCTAGTTGGAAAAAGGGATTTTCTTTTTTGAGTGATCTCGTCACGTCACATTATATATATTTTTTTTTATTATCATTCGAGAAATTTTGTGGTTGAATCCACTCGACTACTGAATCTACAAAGGAAAGAAAAAAGGTAAACAAAGGGGGGTATAAGGTCAATATATTATTCTATCTAATTAGAAAATTAAATACATTTGAGACAATGACAATAAAAAAAACCAAAGAAAAGATTTTCCAATTTTTTTCTTCCCTATTTTGATTCAAATTTTTCAATGAAGTCAATGAAGTTACATGGCGCAGTTTTTATTATTCTTTTTTTTTTAGTATTAGTTTACTCAAGATCAAGATTTTTCCAATGAATCAACTGCGTTGATTCTGAATCACGGAATGGGTACTAGATGTCAAATCAAAGATGCTGAATTTATTTCGTTTCTACTCCTGCCTGCCATGCCAGTCTATTTTGGTTTTTGTTTTGTGAATATTGTCTATAATGATTGATGAATCAAAGAGTTGCAATTGAACTTATTACTTCAATTGGTATTTTTGCTTATCCTCGTTTCTTTCAAAAATGCAAATTTAGGAAAGTGCTTTCTAAACATATGTATAAAAAGAACATATTTCATTTAGCCCCCCATGCCTACGATAACTAGTTATTTCGGTTTTTTACTAGTGGCTTTAACTATAACCTCGGCTTTATTTATTGGTCTGAGTAAGATACGACTTATTTGAAAATTTATTGAATTTGAATGAATGAATAATTTATAAAAACAGATTCTTATTTACTATTGCATAGATTCTATAGTTCTTTATTGTACTAACTACCAATTCTAATTATCTGTCATTGAGATTCATGGGCAATACGGATTCACATTTATGGATAGATATTACCTCTCTTTTTCCCTTTCAAAAAAAAAAAATTCAAAATGATTGAAGTTTTTCTATTTGGAATCGTCTTAGGTTTAATTCCCATTACTTTGGCTGGATTATTTGTGACTGCATATTTACAATACAGACGTGGTGATCAGTTGGACCTTTGATTAATCTCTTTCTTTTTTTTGACTCATCCCCCTTTTTATTAATTCATTTTATTGAATCTAGGGGAGATCAAGTCAGATTGCTATTGAATTTTTTTATTTCAATTTTAGTTCGGTGTCATTCATTTTTTACCTAACAAGAGCAGAATCACGCTCTGTAGGATTTGAACCTACGACATTGGGTTTTGGAGACCCACGTTCTACCGAACTGAACTAAGAGCGCTTTCTTATCACAATAAGATAAGGCTGCAATAGAAAGGGGAGGATTCTTTATATATATATATATAGATAAAGGATATCTTGCACACCTATACTATTCTATATGATATAGAATAATAGTATTAAAGATTCTGTATGCTCAATTTTAATCGATCTAAAATTGCTCCTTCATTACTGCGCAAAGGAGAAGTAATAGGTAGGGATGACAGGATTTGAACCCGTGACATTTTGTACCCAAAACAAACGCGCTACCAAGCTGCGCTACATCCCTTTCAATTGGTCTACAGTGTTATTATAGAGAATCTCTGTCTTGTTTCCCACACTTTGAATTCCTCTATTGATATAGAATATCAATTTTTCTTGCTACTTCCCCTTTTTTATCTCATATCATATAAGGACCCTATAATAAAAAAATTGATTTATTAATCTTTTTTGTGGAAATTCTTGGGTGGAAAGTGACATATTTTTCTGTTTTAAGAAAAGGAAAATCTTATCTATCAAATCATTGTCCATTTTCATTTGAATTAGGGATTTCCCATCCAAATAGATAAATAGAAGTGGTCCTTAACTACATATTCATCTGATTATATATCTAGTACCATATTGTAATACAATAAAAGGGGGTTTTAAATGCGAGATCTAAAAACATATCTTTCCGTAGCACCAGTACTAAGTACTCTATGGTTTGGTTCTTTAGCAGGTTTATTGATAGAGATCAATCGTTTATTCCCGGATGCGTTAACATTTCCTTTTTTTTCATTCTAGTTATTTATTGGGGGGGGCGGGATGAAGGAGTTTAGAGATACAATCAAATATCTGATCCCCCTTTTTGTTTTTTAGAAATAGTAGATTCAACCGCACCGAAATTCGGGGTTCAGACTCCAATTAAATTACTAGTCGAGGGAAAATTGAAATGCGGCTAAGGCAACATCTATAAAATATTCTACAAAAGGCTTCGATGAAATACTCCACTGTGATTCTATTCTAAATTGTGATTCTAAATCTAAAAAAAGTTAGAAATCATTGTATTACTTATTATTTACTATACTATATATATATGTTTTTTTTATATTGATTTCAATCGATTACAACGAAATCATTCCTAATTTGATTTTTAGTTAGCAACTTTTCTTTTTTTCTTATTTGTTTTTGATCATAAAATCAACAGGATAGGGTGGGGTGGATTAAAACCAAAAGGGGATTTATGGCTAAGAGTAAAGATGTCCGAGTAACGATTATTTTGGAATGCACCAATTGTGTGGGAAAGGGTATTAATAAAGAATCAACGGGCATTTCCCGATATATTACTCAAAAAAATCGACACAATACGTCCAGTCGCAATTGAGGAAATTTTGTCCCTATTGTTACAAACATACAACTCACGGGGAGATAAAGAAATAGATCAAATCGAGTGCCTGTATGTTATATGTTACCCCTCTACCAAGGAATATTAAAATCTGACTTACTTTAGGTATAGAATTAGTTATATGTAATGTCACTATATAGTGCATATAATATATTATTATTTTTTTATTAAATTATTTCTATATAATTATTTATTACATATACATAAATCTAGAATAAATCGAGAATAATAAATAAACAAAGAAAATCTTATAAATTCCATAAATTGGTCCGATCTAAATAGGACTAAATAATATTTTTAAATTTAAGAATTAGAAATATGGATAAGGATAGGATTTTTATTTTTTTTTTTTAGAGATAAGGAATAAACAAATTATGGATAAATCCAAGCGATCTTTTCGTAGGCGTTTGCCCCCGATCCAATCGGGGGATCGAATTGATTATAGAAACATGAGTTTAATTAGTCGATTTATTAGTGAACAAGGAAAAATATTATCTAGGCGAGTAAATAGATTTACTTTAAAACAACAACGATTAATTACTATTGCTATAAAACGAGCTCGTATTTTATCTTTGTTACCCTTTCTTAATAATCAGAAACAATTTGAAAGAGGGGAATCGGTCACTAGAACTAAATAAAATAAAAAGGGGCTTATCTTTCAATTTTCAATTGAATCAAAATTTAAATTCGAACTCAAGCGTAGGTTGATGTTTTATTCGAAAAATCCGATAATCAAACAAACTGAAATTCACTTGTAGTGTTGTAAGAATAATAAAAATAAAACAATCGAGTCGGGAAAAGAAAATCCTTTTTTTTTTAGCGTCTTTTTTTTGCTCTTTTTGTTTTGATGGCCTTATCATCATCATCATTTTTTTTGTACGAATTTCTATTCCACCCTCTCCGAGTTTATTCTCGAGGAAACTCCATTTAAAAGTATTCCGGTGGATTCCTTCCAATTCACTTATTCTTTTTTTTATAAATATTTTTATTAATAAATCGCTTTAGAAATCATATAAAGACAATTCCTATTTAATATAGCTATTTGTGCAAGTATTTTACGATTAAGAAGCAACTGCTTACGGTACAGGTTGTGTATTAGTGTACTATACACATAGGATACCGACTCCGCGCGAATTGCTGCATTTATTCGAGTGATCCACAAACGACGAAAATCTCTTTTTTTCCTACCTCTATCCCGATGCGCCGAAAACAAAGCTCTTATTCTTTGTTGAATAATAGTTTGAGTCACTTTTGAATGAGCCCCTCGAAAACCTGATACAAAGAAACGCATTTTTGTTCGACGTCTCCGAGCTATATATCCTCGTTTAATTCTGGTCATTGAAGAAAAGAAACTTTGATGAATAACTCATTCTTTCTTTCAGTTATTCTTTTACTAGTCTATTAATAACAAAACGGATTCTTCCAATGTATAAAATAATAATTCCAATGGCTTTTGCTACTATAACCGTCCCGACCACGAGTTTTTGCCTTTTTTAGGCATTTTATTTTGCCTAGAAATAAGAACTTAAATATTAGGTTAGGTATAAAAAAAGCATAATTACTAAAAGAGTAGTAAATAGAAATGGCTAACTAGTGGATTCCATCGTCTCTATGGTTACTTCTTAAACGGTGAGGTCCTCTCTATACACCGGAGCTCTTTACTTCATTTAATCAATGAATGCTATGGGTAACTTGTACAATTCACACTTTTTGGCTCTACTCCCCATGTCCAATAATGGATCTTTCACAATCAGAGACCTATCTTATACAGTAACGGTATTCAATTATGAAAATCAGTTGGGTAGCTGACCCTCTTAGTCCGTTCTTGGAAGCATAAATTTTTCCCTTTTCAAATAGGATTTTAACCGCTTAATGGATAAGCATTTGCTACCAATGGATACTTTTTTTTCATCTTAAATTACAAATCGAAGTGATTGGATTTGCACCAATGGAAACCATAAATTTGATACACAGTAAAATATGTTAAATCTATCTTTTTTAGTTTTTAGATAGTGAAGAGAAGAACCCTATTTACTGGTACTGATCATTGATACTGAAAAAGAAAGGGTTTACTTTTGTTTCAGCTCATGATCGGAACGAGTCGCACATACACCCTAGTACATGTTCCTCGACGTTGAGGACATCCCCCAAGAGCAGGGGATTTCGTGGCATTTCGGATTGGCTGTCTTGCCTTTCTAATAAGTTGTTTAATAGTTGGCATGCTAAACCATATACATAATGGGCTGGTTTAGATTGATCCTAACCGGATGAAATTCTGAATTCTTTCTTTTGATGTTGAATATTATATAGAAATAGAATATTAACCCCCTTACCTTACCTTACCTTAAGGTTAACTTTTCTTAACTGAAGTGGTTAAGAAAAGTTAAGAAAGAAGGAATAAGATAAGGAAGGGGGTTAAATCACTCAACTTTCAATTGTGGATTTGCGTTAAATCGATGCTATTCTGACAATGACATTATCCGATATTATCAACAATTCCATGATCTTTGGCTTCTGTTGCTGACATAAAACTATCTCTTTCCAGGTCGCGCCATATAGCAAACATGCTCTGGCCCGTTTGGTCTACATAAGCCGTTATGATGCTGTTGCGAATGCGTATTAGTTCGTCAGTTTCCATGGTATATTGTCCCGTTTTTTCGTCACAATAAGCGGAAGCGGGTTGATGCATCATTACCCTAGCGTGAGGGAATGCCGTACGTTTGGAACGTTGTCCTCCGACTAAGATAAAGGATGCCACTGAAGCGGCCAATGACACGCACGTTGTAGACACATTTAAGCATTGCATAGTATCGTAAAGAACTAGTCCGGGAACTACAGATCCACCAGAAGAGTTTATAAACAAAAAGATATCTCTGGTATCAAACTCCCCACCAAGATACAACATAAGAGAAACAAGTTGATTCGAGATCTCGCTCCCAACATCTTGGAATAAAAAAAGATTTCTTTGTTGATAAAGTCCGTTGTATAAATCAACCCAAGATGCATCTTCGTCTTCAGGCATTCTGAAAGGTACTTTTGGCATACCAAGCGGCATAAACTAAAAGAAAAAAGAATTAAATACTCAATTTCACTTTGATACGGAAGCGTAACAATGGATTTATTGTCTTAATACCACTGGTCTTTTGTTTATCCTATTTTTTATTTTAATCCTATTTTTATTTTATACATAGATTGAATAATAGTCAAGGTCATAAAAAAAAAAAAAAGAAAACAGAATGAATGAAAAAGAATTCTTACGAATGTGCCCATATTTGTTCATCATTCAAAGGGCACATTCGTTCATAGAAAATGAGATTAACCCCCATTGCGTATTGCTACTTATCGGATATAGAATAGATCTGCTTCTCTTTTTCTTCTTCTGAACCAGACTCTTCCGTTACATTATTAGTAAATTACTTTATTAGTAAATTAATGGAACAAAGCGTAATCTTTTTTCCGAAATAGTCCACCGAGGGGGAAGGTACGTAGCCTATTCCAATGCAATAAAGTTACAGAGTGTCTATTTTTCGTTGATAAAGGGGTATTTCCATGGGTTTGCCTTGGTATCGTGTTCATACCGTCGTATTGAATGATCCTGGCCGTTTGCTTTCTGTTCATATAATGCACACAGCCCTGGTTGCTGGTTGGGCCGGTTCGATGGCTCTATATGAATTAGCAGTTTTTGATCCTTCTGACCCCGTTCTTGATCCAATGTGGAGACAGGGTATGTTTGTTCTCCCCTTCATGACTCGTTTAGGAATAACCAATTCATGGGGCGGTTGGAGTATTACAGGGGGAACTATAACCAATCCGGGTATTTGGAGTTACGAAGGTGTAGCCGGAGCACATATTGTGTTTTCTGGCTTGTGCTTCTTGGCAGCTATCTGGCATTGGGTGTATTGGGATCTGGAAATTTTTAGTGATGAGCGCACAGGAAAACCTTCTTTGGATTTGCCCAAGATCTTTGGAATTCATTTATTTCTCTCAGGAGTGGCTTGCTTTGGTTTTGGCGCATTTCATGTAACAGGATTATACGGTCCTGGAATATGGGTGTCCGATCCTTATGGGCTAACTGGAAAGGTACAACCTATAAATCCAGCATGGGGTGTGGAAGGTTTTGATCCTTTTGTTCCGGGAGGAATAGCCTCTCATCATATTGCAGCGGGGACATTGGGGATATTAGCGGGCTTATTCCATCTTAGTGTTCGCCCGCCCCAACGTTTATACAAAGGATTACGTATGGGAAATATTGAAACCGTCCTTTCCAGTAGTATCGCTGCTGTCTTTTTTGCGGCTTTTGTTGTTGCTGGAACTATGTGGTACGGTTCATCAACGACTCCCATCGAATTATTTGGTCCTACTCGTTATCAATGGGATCAGGGATACTTCCAGCAAGAAATATATCGAAGGGTTAGTGCTGGGCTAGCCGAAAATCAAACTTTATCCGAAGCTTGGTCTAAAATTCCCGAAAAGTTGGCTTTTTATGATTACATTGGCAATAATCCGGCGAAAGGGGGATTATTCAGGGCGGGTTCAATGGACAACGGGGATGGAATAGCCGTTGGGTGGTTAGGACACCCTATCTTTAGAGATAAAGAAGGGCGTGAACTTTTTGTTCGTCGTATGCCTACTTTTTTTGAAACATTTCCGGTTGTTTTGGTAGACGGAGATGGAATTGTTAGAGCCGATGTCCCTTTTAGAAGGGCAGAATCAAAGTATAGTGTTGAACAAGTAGGTGTAACTGTTGAGTTCTATGGTGGCGAACTTCATGGCGTAAGTTATAGCGATCCTGTTACTGTGAAAAAATATGCTAGACGTGCTCAATTGGGTGAAATTTTTGAATTAGATCGTGCTACTTTGAAATCTGATGGTGTTTTTCGTAGCAGTCCAAGAGGTTGGTTTACTTTTGGACATGCCTCGTTTGCTCTGCTCTTCTTTTTCGGGCATATTTGGCATGGTGCTAGAACCTTGTTCAGAGATGTTTTTGCTGGTATTGATCCGGATTTGGATGCTCAAGTAGAATTTGGAGCATTCCAAAAACTTGGAGATCCAACTACAAGAAGACAAGTAGTTTGATTCAAGATTGCTTTGTCATTTTTGCTTCGATTTTTTCTTTTCTGTTTGTGATTTGACATAGGCTTAGGTTGCTGGAAAAATCTTGATTTCAATCAATACCTTTTTATCCCCGCTCTTTTTCCAGGAGATGATCTAAAATAAACAGGCATGGAAGCTATAATTGTAAACCACAATCGAATTTATGGAAGCATTGGTTTATACATTTCTTTTAGTATCGACTCTAGGGATCATTTTTTTCGCTATCTTTTTTCGAGAACCGCCTAAAGTTCCAACTAAAAAATGAAATGATTTTTCATTCCCTCAGTTAAAGTAATGAGCCTCAAAATAGAATATTTTGAGGCTCATTACTTCAACTAGTCCCCGTGTTCCTCGAATGGATCTCTTAGTTGTTGAGAGGGTTGCCCAAAGGCAGTATATAAGGCGTACCCAGTAAAACTTACAAGTAAACCAGATATAGAAATGGCGACTAAGGTTGCTGGTTCCATTATTTTAAAATTTCAAGACCACAATGGATCTATGATAAGATCGTTTATTTACAACGGAATGGTATACAAAGTCAACAGATCTCATTGAATACAAAATAAGATTTATTATGGCTACACAAACTGTTGAGGGTAGTTCTAGATTTAATCCAAGGCCAAAGCCAACTACTATAGGGTCTTTTTTGAAACCATTAAATTCGGAATACGGTAAAGTGGCCCCTGGATGGGGAACGACTCCTTTGATGGGTATTGCAATGGCTCTATTTGCAGTATTCTTATCTATTATTTTGGAAATTTATAATTCTTCTGTTTTACTGGATGGAATTGCGATGAATTAGATTCACAAGAACTGCGAAGCCCGAGTTTTTCAATCAAAAAAAAGCGAATAGGTCTCGTATTTTAGCCCATGTTTTTTGGCAGTTCGACCGCAAAATTTATTTTTTTTTTCTGTATTTCCGGAATATGAGTGTGCGACTTGTTATAATTGATCCTATTGATAGTACAGAAAAAGGGATCTGTCGTCTTGATAGAGATCGTTTTAGCCCGTCGAATATTCATTTTAGTATCTGGAGCACGGAATATATGAAATAGATCACGAAGTGTTCGAACTACGATTCATATTTAATATTCAAAACAAACCTCGCAGCCGGACTAAAAAAAATTTCAAAGAAAATGAATTCTAAATAGAAAGATTTTTTTATTCTTTCAAATTATCATTTCTTTATGTTTATTTTGATCAAAGGACAAAACTTTCTTTCTATTGTTCTATCTAATCATTAAATAAGTTGATGATTCAATGGTTCTTACTCAGGGAATCTTTGTGCTTAGTTTCAAGGTTTTTTTATTCAATTATCGTGGTTCTAGTATGAATCTGGGGTTTCAATTGATTCATAGGGTCTTAACAAGATAATGCCTATCAATAATAAACAATAATAAAGAAAACAAGAAAAAAAGTGATATTCCAATAATAAATCAAAGCAAAGAAAAAGAAATTAAGTAGGTAAATAGAAGATTCAAGAGGCCTGTAATGATCAACATAAAGACGAATGTGCCGACTTGAGTTTTTGACATTCTAATTACAAGGAAGGGCTTTCATTATTTTTACTCGTTTGTATCTTTTCTTTAGATAAATAAGATTGAATGAAAGGGTGAAGAAGTTTCAACCTTTGTATTCTGGCTTCCTTTCCGTCAGCCAGTATTGGGGTGTTTTTGTTTGAGCCGTACGAGATGAAATTCTCATATACGGTTCTAAGAGGGGGAGTTCTCGTTCTTGGTTTACCTATCTCAATAAAGTCTATGATTGGTTCGAAGAACGCCTCGAGATTCAGGCGATTGCAGATGATATAACTAGTAAATATGTTCCTCCTCATGTTAACATATTTTATTGTCTAGGAGGAATTACGCTTACTTGTTTTTTAGTACAAGTAGCTACAGGGTTTGCTATGACTTTTTACTATCGTCCAACTGTAACTGAGGCCTTTGCTTCTGTTCAATACATAATGACTGAAGCTAACTTTGGTTGGTTAATCCGATCGGTTCATCGATGGTCGGCAAGTATGATGGTCTTAATGATGATCCTGCACGTATTTCGTGTTTATCTCACTGGTGGTTTTAAAAAACCTCGAGAATTAACTTGGATTACGGGCGTGGTTCTGGCTGTATTGACCGCATCTTTTGGTGTAACAGGTTATTCTCTACCTCGGGATCAAATTGGCTATTGGGCAGTTAAAATTGTAACAGGCGTACCGGACGCTATTCCAGTAATAGGATCGCCTTTGGTAGAGTTATTACGTGGAAGTGCTAGTGTAGGACAATCCACTTTGACCCGTTTTTATAGTTTACACACTTTTGTATTACCTCTTCTTACTGCCGTATTTATGTTAATGCATTTCTTAATGATACGTAAGCAAGGCATTTCTGGTCCTTTATAAAGAATATAGACCAGATCATAGATATTTTGAATTTATTATATATCTTATTAGTTGGAGGAGGAATATATAGTATTTCATTGCTACAAATATGGATTATTCAAAAAAAAATAAGACATGTGTTTGGATATTTCCTTTCAACTCTACAAGATTCTATTATTTATTTGACATGAATAGTTGAGGGGAATTCTCCGAAGAGAAAGTGGATTATGGGAGTGTGTGACTTGAACTATTGATTGGAGCCGTGCAGAAATATTTCTTTCTCTGCTACATTAGAATTCACAACCAAATGTATCTTTGTTCCAACCGCCGTGTAAGTTCCATACCATACAAAGGATAGGCTGGTTCACTTGAAGAGAATCTTTTCTATGATCAGACCTGACCGATATCTTGCATGAACGGGCTCCGTAAGATCCAGTAGAATAAGGGATTTGGCCCAATCAAAATTCATATGTTTTAGCTTTTTTTTTTTCTTACTTTTATTTCTTACATAGTATGGAAATGCATTCATTTCCTCTGCATCGACCCGATTTATTATATATACTATCGGAGTGAAACAAGGGATCTAAGGAAGAGCAAAGGCTAGACTATTTTAGTAACAAGTAAATCTTTTGTATGTGAAAAATCTTGATCTTTTTGGGGGAGAAGGGCGAATCACAGGCAAGGTGTGAGACAACCCAGAAAGCACTTGATCATAATCAACTTTGTAAGGCAAGCCTACTTGGGTATTGAGCATTTTTTTACCTGTAATAATTGAATTTCTTGGACTCTATAGTTTCAAATTTTGAAACAGGAATCGGATAACTTTTTTCTTAACTATTCTATAATTATATGGAATATAGAATCATTTATATATGTATGGATAAGATATAGATTTAGTTTATTATGTATCCATTTGTGTCCATTTGATTTGATTGGTTCTTGCTTGAGCCGGATGATGAAAAATTATCATGTCCGGCTCTGTCGGGGGATGGATTTATAAGAATTCACCTATCCCAATAACAAAAAAACCTGATTTAAATGATCCTGTATTAAGGGCTAAATTAGCTAAAGGTATGGGTCATAATTATTATGGAGAACCCGCATGGCCAAATGATCTCTTATATATTTTTCCCGTAGTAATTTTCGGTACTATTGCCTGTAACGTAGGCTTAGCCGTTCTAGAACCTTCAATGATTGGTGAACCCGCGAATCCATTTGCAACTCCTTTGGAAATACTACCCGAATGGTATTTCTTTCCCGTATTTCAAATACTTCGTACAGTACCTAACAAGTTATTGGGTGTTCTTTTAATGGTTTCAGTACCTGCGGGATTATTGACAGTACCCTTTTTGGAAAATATTAATAAATTCCAAAATCCATTTCGTCGTCCGGTAGCAACAACCGTCTTTTTGATTGGTACTGCGGTAGCCCTGTGGTTGGGCATTGGAGCAACATTGCCAATTGATAAATCCCTAACTTTAGGTCTTTTTTAATTTTAAATGGATTCGCTTATTAAATTGAGTCAATTGTAAGTAAAAGAACACGGTGTGTATCTAGGGAAAATTCACTTTGACTTTGAAGTGACTATTCCCTAGATACATCATTTATTCAATTCTGGCCCGACTATATGGATTCCGATTGTGCTGAAGATTGAATGAAAACCTATTTTTTTGTAAATCAATTTCGAAATGCTTTTTTACTTCTTTTCTATAATGTCCAATATCTGTTTTACATCTTCTCTGTGAAAATTTTCAATTTTCATAAGGTCTTCCTGGCTCTTATTTAAAAGGTCGAATAATGTATGTAAATTGGATGTTTTAAGACAATTATAGATTCTGGGAGGCAACTCTGATTGGTCAATAAAAAAAAATTTCAATGCTATTTTTTTTTTCTTTTTTCTTAGTTTAGTTAATTTATCATAAAAAGGAAAAAAAGGTAAAGTAACCTTGTGTTGAATGTTCTCTAAATGGGACTTTTCCTCTTCCGCATGTAGAAAAGGAATAAATAAGTCAATCAAATTCCGGGAAGCTTCGTGAAGTGCTTCTTTAGGGGTTAAACTTCCATTTGTCCATATTTCAAGAAAAAGTATTTCTTGTTTTTTATTACCATTCCCATAAGAATGAATACTATGATTTACATTTCGAACCGGCATGAATACAACATTATCTATAGGATAACTTTTGTCGTGAAAGTTATTTGGCGTTTTTATACGGTATCCTCTATTCCTTTCAATTTGTAATCCAATACACAAATCAATGGGTTCTATTAGGCTAGCTATATGCTGTGTATTATCAATTATTTCCACAGAGGGCGGTAAGATGATGTCTTGAGAAGTTACATATCCGGGACCTTTGACACAAATAAATGCCTTGCGAGTTCCATACAAATTACTTCTCAATACAATTTCTTTCAAATTCATTAAAATTTCATGTACCGATTCTTGAATACCCGCTATGCTAGAAAATTCATGTGGTACTTTCTCAGATTTTGCGCGTGTAATACATGTTCCTTCTATTTCTCCAAGCAAAGACCTTCGCATCGCAATGCCTAGTGTGTCGGCCTGGCCTTTCATAAGTGGAGATAGAATAAAGCGTCCATAATAAAGACGTTTACTATCTATTCTTGATTCAACACACTTCCACTGTAGTGTCCGAGTAGATACTTTGACTTTCTCTCGAACCATAGTAATATTTTTTTTGTCTTTGATCAACTCATTAAATCATTTATTTCTCTTGAAATCTCTTTAGTCTTTATTTTGATTCCTACACACGTCTTTTTTTAGGAGGTCTACAGCCATTATGTGGCATAGGAGTTACATCCCGTACAAAATTTAATACTAAACCACTTCTACGAATCGCTCGTAATGCTGCATCTCTTCCGAGACCCGGACCTTTTATCATAACTTCTGCTCGTTGCATACCTTGATCCACTACTGCTCGAATAGTATTTCCTGCTGCGATTTGAGCAGCAAAGGGCGTCCCTCTTCTTGTACCCCTGAATCCACAAGTACCGGCAGAAGACCAAGAAATCACCCGACCCCTTACATCTGTAACAGTAATAATGGTGTTATTGAAACTTGCTTGAACATGAATAACTCCCTTTGGTATTCTACGTGCACCCTTACGTGAACCAATGCGCACATTCCTGCGTGAACCGACTTTTGGTATAGGTTTTGCCATATTTTATCATTTTATAAAAATAAGTCAGAGATATATGGATATGTCCATTTCATGTCAAAATAAATCTTCTATATTTTATTTGTTTATCGTTTTCTTTAAAATTGAAGATTGCTTTAGGAGTCTCTTTTTTTTTTTTTTACTAGAAGAATTATCCTTGTCTTTGTTTATGTCTCGGGTTGGAACAAATTACAATAATTCGTCCCCTCCTGCGGATTAGCCGACATTTTTCACAAATTTTACGAACAGAAGCCCTTATTTTCATAGCTGTTATTCCTTAATCCCGAATTCATTGGAAGAAAATAAGTTTCTTGAAATTTTTGAACCCTCAAATAAGCCCCCTGAAAGGAATCTTGAAATTGAAAAACCCACTTAATTTTTCTAACCCTTGTTAGGGGTTTTAACAATTATATGTCCCGGGGGACTTGAATCATAATGATTTACTTTAAAATCAATTTCAATTGAATTTTTTACCCTATACTACTCTATAGTATGTATACGTATAAAAAACTTCTTTTGGTCGTTTCTAAAGCATAATCTACAATCATATATTCATTATCCAAAAGAATCCCGACCATATCATTGAAAAAAAAATTCATGAAGGTTTAATTACTGAATTTTTTTTGTTCTTTCATTCCAGTTCCAGGTACTTCGAAGTATCAACTAATGTAGCACAGGAGGAGTAATAGTAATATTTAGTAGACAATTTGCCCTTTTTTTTTTTTTCACAAATAAGAAGGTTTCGGATACATTTCGGGTATTATATCTATATAATATGGATGGATTACCATATATAACACAAAATTTCTCCGCCGATTCTTTCTAGTCGAGCGTCTCGGTCTGTCATTATACCTCGAGAAGTAGAAAGAATTACAATACCTATCCCGCCTAATATTCTAGGAATTTTTTGATAGTTAGAATAGATTCGTAGACCGGGTCGGCTTATCCGTTTTAAATTTAAAGTAGTTTGATATGGTCCTTTCCTATTTCTTCTATGTTGTAGGGTTAAAACAAAAAAGTCTTTATTGTTTTCTTGATGTTTTCTTACGTTCTCGATAAAACCTTCTCGTAAAAGTATTTTAACAATGGTTTCGGTGATGTTAGTTGATGCTATTCGAATCGTTCCTTTTCTATTCATGTCAGCATTTCGTATAGAGGTTATTATTTCAGCAATAGGGTCCTTCCCCATCCTAAATTCTTCTTTCTCCCGAATTTTGATATAATCAACATGTTTTTTGATTAATTAGTATTAAAGGTATATGCATAAGACATAGTAGAATTTACTTGAGACATACTCCACAACAAATCTATATCATTTCAAGAATTTCGTTTAAATAAATAAATAATTCTATTGAAGTAATCATCTTATACTTATAATACTTCAGGAGCTAATGAAACTATTTTAGTGAAATTTAACTGTCTCAATTCTCGGGCGATTGCTCCAAAAATTCGAGTTCCTTTTGGATTTCCTTCTTGATCAATTACAACTGCAGCATTGTCATCATATCGTATTATAATACCGTTGTCACGCTTGAGTTCTTTACAAGTACGTACAATTACAGCCCTGATCACTTCTGATCTTTCCAGAGGTGTATTGGGTATTGCTTCCTTGATTACAGCAACAATAACGTCACCGATATGAGCATACCGTCGATTACTGGCTCCTATGATTCGAATACACATCAATTTTTGGGCTCCGCTGTTATCTGCTACATTCAAAATGGTCTGAGGTTGAATCATTTTTGAATCTCTTCTTTCAATGCAACAAAGGACGAAGAAAAAAAGAAATATTGTTTGTCAAAAAAAGAAAATCCACAATTGTTTTTGAATTTTTAAGACCTCTTTCTATCGGTTTTCTATATTTCTATCCCGAAATAATGAATTGAGTTTTTATAGGCATTTTTGATGCTGCAATTAAAATAGCCTTTCTGGCTATGTTTTCGGCCACTCCACCCATTTCATAAAGGATTTTACCAGGTTTAACGACAGCTACCCAATATTCGGGAGATCCTTTGCCCGAACCCATGCGTGTTTCTGTAGGTCTTACTGTAACTGGTTTGTCTGGAAATATACGTACCCATATTTTACCACCCCGTCGTATATTTCGTGTTATTGCGCGTCGGCCGGCTTCTATTTGTCTAGATGTAATCCAAGCAGGTTCAAGTGCTTGAAGAGCATATCGGCCGAAACAAATACGATTGCCGCTACAAGATATTCCTTTCAGTCTTCCTCTATGTTGTTTACGAAATCTGGTTCTTTTCGGGTTATAGTTGATGTCTCTTTCTCAATTCCATCTCTACTACAGAACTGGACATGAGAATTTCTTTTCATCCAGCTCCTCGCAAAAAATCACAAAAAAGCTTTTAATAAATAAAATTCCATTTTTATTATTTAATATTTAATAAATAATAGATTGAATCATCGGATTCTTTAAAATCAGATTTCATTCAATCTATTATAAATTTGTATATTTTATTTAAATATATAGAATTCTATCTAAATTTTATTTCCATTTATAGATAATTAAAATGTCTTGTTATTGTTATAAGGAATGCTTTTTTTGTTTTGCATTTTGAATCATATTCATTTCATATTGGATTAACATGAGTAATCCAATAAAACTTTCGCGGGCGAATATTTACTCTTTCAATATCTATTTGAATTGTCGGGTTATCTTATGACCTCTCAGAATTCGAATAAAAAAAAGATGGGTCTCTGGTTTATTCCGCCATCCCACCCATGAATCATTAGGATTCTCTTAAAACTAAAATAAAGAATCCTCTGCATTTACGGGTTCCGTCGTTCCCATCGCTTCTCGATTAATGGTTAGGTCTGAATTTAACAATGGAGCCCCAATCAAATTGTTTCATTTTCTCTTGAATCAATCTTCTCAGTCTTTATTGACTCAAGGCTCTTGCTTGATTTTTTGTTCGATGAAGATGAATAGATATTCATTTAATTAGGGATGAATTTGCATTGATGCCTTATTACATTATTACATTGCCTTTTTTATGAGATGCCTCATAGACCTTACATATAGAAATCATATATCATGACTCTTTCTTTTTCTCTCTTTCTCTCATCCTTCCATTTATCTGTCTATTTTTTAGTTATTTCGCTTCACAACTTATACTCATAATCAGATTGGTTTTTCCTTTGATTATGCAAAAGAAGCTGTCAGTTGCTATAATGATATGACTGATATATCATATCTTGACTGATTTCTTGGATCCAGATAATGCGAAGCGATGAGTTGGTTATTAGTCTTAGAGTTATTAGTTCATACTATAGGCCGGTTTGGTCCATTTTGTGAATCCTAATCTTAAAAAAACCAACGAGTCACACACTAAGCATAGCAAATCAAATAATCAATCAAATTTTTATTCAACCTTATAGAATTTAGAACTGCTCATTTTTTTTGATTGAACGTCAAAAATGAAAGAATTTTTTGTTTTTTTGTTATATCTCAAAATAGAATCTAAAGACAACGAAAATACTATTCTTATTATTCTTTGTCTATAAATATCCAAATTTTGATTCCTAATACCCCATAGATAGTCCGAACTGTATAGGAAGAATAATCAATTTTTGCCCCAATGGTTTGTAGAGGAAC